GATACTCACAAAGAAAAAGGAAAGTAACTTGGACAAAAAGGGAAGTGACTTGGACAAAAAGAGAAGTGACTTGGACAAAAAGAAACGAAGTGTCTTAGACAAATCTTCTTTGTCGATAGCCTCGGACCAATCAATCGAATATTGATTAATACGTAATCGATCGAACACTACTTGCACTACTTGAAAAGGATTCTTCTGTTCAGAAACGAAATGTTCCAAATGTTCCTGGAAATTCTTGCTCCCATTGGACCATTTGTATCTATATGCATCAGGATCCCGATTCATGGATCTCTCAGTTCGAGAAATAAGAGGATCAAACCATTTCTTCTGACTCTTTTTCAAATTTGATAAATGTTGGTTGATCGTATATTTCATTATAGTTATATGATTCAGAGTATCATTTCCTATTTGATCCCTTTGAATTCCATATTCGAAGTTACGATCGGATCTATTCATTAAAAAGAATCGATTCGATACATTTCTTATGTACCCATAGGTGCTATATTGGATTTGAATCAGATTTCGGATCAATCTATATTGATTGACTGCCTCCATTATGTTGTTGCTAGCAAATACCGCTGTTTTTAGTTTGGGATCTTCCAAATCATTCCCGCAGTAGATCCGGACCGATTTTTTTCTGATCCTTCGAGAAAAGGATTCATTCTCCTCATAAAAAAGAGGAGGTAGAACCAATAAGGATTTCTTTTTCGATTCATCTCTGGAGTTGAATACCTCATTCAATAATTTTTTTTGATCCAACCCGTAGGAATCAATAGAAAAGGCAAATACCCTATGATACACCAGATCCGGCTCGGTTATTGATAGAGTGAATAGATCCGCCATTTCTGGGAATCTCTCTTCTGATTCAAAAAAATCGTGGCGTAACGCGTATCCCCCTTTGTTCCGGTCATGGAATAGATGAAAGAAATCAAAAAATGGATCTTTGTTCAAGAATGAAATCTTATTGGAACTGTCCATATCCGGTTCATCCTTTGGAACCAGATCCGGGATGTGATATGGTTCCGAAGGATGAATTGAGACGGTATTTTGTAAATACGTAATTATCTTGAATATATCAACCATTTCTTTATTTTCCGCTCGCCTGGAAGGGACAAAAGAAACATCTTGTTTTTTCTTCAACAATTTCTGATCTCTAGTGGACCTCTCAGTAGGATTCGAACCCAGATGAAGTTCTGACCATCTGTCAGAGAAAAAAGAACGAATTGATCTTGTAGGATTCCCAAGAAATTCTTCGATTTCTTCCGGAAGCAGATGATTATTCATCCGCTTCTCAGGTTCCGTGAATAGCCAGGGCATGGAGGAAGATCCAAAAAGGCATTTCGGGAATCGATCTGATTCTATCTCTGTTCGTTCCATTTGAAGAAAGGAAGGATCCCAAAGAATCGATCTCTCTTTTAGTTGCTGAATCTCTGTTTGATCGATCAATGTGTGATATTCTGAATCCTCATTTCTAACGGAATCGAAATGATCTCTGGATTGATCAGAAGAAGATCCTTTCCATTGGCTAGAATCCGTTACTTGAACGAAAATAGATCTTGTGGAATCATATTGAATATTTGACAATACATTCCGTACCTTGCTAAAAAACCGATCCTTGTTTACCAACCACACATTGTCTAACCAAATCCAATTCTCTCTCGAGACGTTCCTCAAAAAATCCGATTCGTGCTGATTCTTCCCCCAACTAACGAAGAGATCTTGGCGGAATTGCCACATATGAAATTGAGCACAATTTTGCAAAGAAATACCCCACTTGTTTCTCGAGAAGAGATGGGAAACATGCTCAATATCATTGGATTGCATAGTTGCCCCAGCTCCTTGTTGTTTGAAGAAACTCTCCCCCTCAATTGGTCTTTTTTCACGAAAAGCAGACATGAGATAAGAAATCAAGTCTTTCCCTAAGATTTCGAATAGCTGTCCCGAATTCAAGTTGATTATGTTTCGTTTCTTCCTCGGAGAAAGACGATCAAACAATTCCCAATCATGGTCCTTGCGGATCGGATTATCCGTATAGGATAAAAAATGAAACTCCAGATATTTGCTATCTTTCTCTTTGAATGAGATCTCAATTCCAGCTATGGTTTCATTAGATATCTGACAACTAGAATCCCTCCTTTTTCCGATCCGGTTCCTCCACCACCGCGAACCCCGGTTAGATTCAGGCATGATACACTTTTTCTTTATTGGGAGAACCCAAGTACTCTCTTGCGGACCCATGAAACAACTCTCAGAAATCCTTTTCCCTTTTGGAAGATACAGGAGCGAAACAATCAACCTATTCCTATTGGAAGACCAAAAGGATTCTTCCAATGTCTCATTTCTGGGTCCAATGGAATTCATAGGTATAGGAAGAAGCCCCATCAAATAGAGATTTTTTCTTTCGACCATCTTTCGATTGTTAATACAAGATATAAGGACCACTACTACAAGCAGTACTACACCTTTGATCGTGAAATATCGATTGCTTGTTGCACCCTGT